AGGTTTGAATGAAACAAGTTTAATCATTAGTAAAGCAGAAGTCAACGAGGGTACGACTGTGAAAAAATTAAAACCCCGAGCTCGAGGACGGAGTTATCCGATAAGAAGATCCACCTGTCATATAACTATTGTGTTAAAAGATATATCTGTAGATAAACAGATGAACAACTAGAATATAGATAAAAGGAAAAGAGAAAAGGAAAAAGCAGCTGAGGAATATTTAAAGAAAGAATATTCCATATTAGAAAAACTACAAATACGCTATATTATGTTATGCTTAAAAAAATCCGAACGAATAAAAAAAAAAAAAAACACCGATATGATGTTTCACGATATATATAGTAGTGGGGGACTATGGGACAAAAAATAAATCCACTTGGTTTCAGATTGGGCGCAACCCAAGGGCATCATTCTCTTTGGTTTGCACAACCCAAAAATTATTCCGAAGATCTACAAGAAGATCAAAAAATACGAGATTGTATCAAAAATTATGTACAAAAAAATCTGAAAATATCCTCTAATGTCGAGGGAATTGCACGTATAGAGATTCAAAAAAGAATCGATTTGATTCAAGTGATAATCTATATGGGATTCCCCAAGTTATTAATAGAAGAAAGGACTCGAAAAATCGAAGAATTACAATTCAATGTACAAAAAGAACTCAATTGTGTAAACCGAAAACTCAACATTGCTATTACAAGAATTGTAAACCCTTATGGGCACCCCAATATTCTTGCGGAATTTATAGCCGGGCAATTAAAAAATAGAGTTTCATTTCGCAAAGCAATGAAAAAAGCTATTGAATTAACTGAGCAAGCAGGTACAAAAGGAATTCAAGTACAAATTGCAGGTCGTATCGACGGAAAAGAAATTGCACGTGTCGAATGGATCAGAGAAGGTAGGGTTCCTCTACAAACCATTCGAGCCAAAATAGACTATTGCTCCTACGCAGTTCGAACTATCTATGGGGTATTAGGTATCAAAATTTGGATATTTGTAAACGAAGAATAATAAACATTTACTTAACTTGTATTTAGTTCTATTTCTATTTAATGATAAAAAAATGAACAATTCTATAAGGTTGAATAAAAATTCAATTAATCATTTGATATAATTGCTATGCTTAGTGTGTGACTCGTTGGTTTTTCTATTAGGATTAGGTTTCAAAAAAATGGAATAACTCGTAGTACGAACTAATAACTATAGAACTAATAACCAACTCATTGCTTCGCATTATCTGGATATAAAGAAAGAGCCAGTCAAAATATGATTCAAAATATGATATAGATATATAGGATATATATATAAGTCATATCATTGTAGCAACTGAAATCTTTTTTGCAAAAAAAAAATATAAACCAATCTGATTATTGGTTGTAAAGCAAGAAAAGGATACAGATAAATGGAAAGGTGAGAGAAAGATAGAAAAAGAATACCAACGATATACGATTCCAATATGTACGGTCTATGAGTCATCTCATAAAAAAGAATGTAATAAAGCATCAATACTGATTGATCCCTAATTAGACAAATACGTGGATAGAACCACAAATAAAGAGCCCCGAGCCAATAAAGACTGAGAAGGTTGACTCAAAAATTTCATTAGGAGCTCCGTTGTAGAATTCAGACCTAATCATTACTCAAGAGGTGGTGGGGACGATAGAACCTGTGAATGCATAAGATTCTATTGAAAAGGAATCCTAATGATTCAGTAGGTAGGATGGCGGAACGAACCAAATTTTTTTTTTGAAAGATTGTGTTGTCATAGACTAATCTTACAACTGAATGTTGAAAGAGTAAATATTCGCCCGCGAATTTTTTTTTTATGAAGGTTGAATAAATTCGATATGATATGATAAGAAAAAGCAAAATCAAATAAAGATTCATTATAAGATTAAATAGAATACGTGGTTAATTATATATATATATAAAATCAAAAGATCAAAAGAAAAAAAAAAATTATATTATTATTATTCTATTAAATAAATGGAATTTTAAAGAATACCCCGATTCAGTATATTATTCACCATGTATTTGATTTTTAATCGTTTAATTCGCGAGGAGCTGGATGAGAAGAAATTCTCATGTCCAGTTCTGTAATAGAGATGGATGGAATTGATAAACAACCATCAACTATAACCCCAAAAGAACCAGATTCCGTAAACAACATAGAGGAAGAATGAAAGGAATATCTTATCGAGGTAATCGTATTTGCTTTGGTAGATATGCTCTTCAAGCACTTGAACCCGCTTGGATCACGTCTAGACAAATAGAAGCGGGGCGTCGCGCAATGACACGAAACGCACGCCGCGGTGGAAAAATATGGGTACGTATATTTCCAGACAAACCAGTTACAGTAAGACCAACCGAAACGCGTATGGGTTCGGGGAAAGGATCTCCCGAATATTGGGTAGCTGTTGTTAAACCCGGCAGAATACTTTATGAAATGAGCGGAGTGGCAGAAAATATAGCCAGAAGGGCTATTTCAATAGCGGCATCAAAAATGCCTATACGAACTCAATTCATTCTTTCGGTATAGGATAGAAATGTAGAACAAAAGGAAATAATTTTTTTGATAAAAAAAACAATTGTAGGTTTCTTGTTTTGAACAATTGTAGGTTTCTTGTTTTGAACAAACAATATTTCTTTTTTTTTCACCCTTTACATTGAAAAGACAAAATCAATAAAAAAAGATATGATTCAACCTCAAACCTATTTGAATGTAGCCGATAACAGCGGGGCTCGAGAATTGATGTGTATTCGAATCATAGGAGCTAGTAATCGACGATATGCTCATATTGGTGACGTTATTGTTGCTGTAATCAAAGAAGCAGTGCCAAATACACCTCTAGAAAGATCAGAAGTGATCCGAGCTGTAATTGTACGTACTTGTAAAGAACTCAAACGCGACAACGGTATGATAATACGATATGATGACAACGCTGCAGTTGTTATTGATCAAGAAGGAAATCCAAAGGGAACCCGAATTTTTGGCGCGATCCCCCGGGAATTAAGACAGTTAAATTTTACTAAAATAGTTTCATTAGCACCCGAAGTATTATAAGGGAATACCATGATATAGTTTATAATATTTGAATGAAATGGATTACTTTAACTTTAATTAGTAAATTAGTAGATTGTTTGTATATCACGTATATACCTTTTAAAATTCATAAATATTTATGAATTTAGAAAAAAAAAGAAATAGAGCATGTTGATTATATCAAAATTCGGGGGCAACAATAATCTTAGTTTATCATGAGTAAAGACACTATTGCTGACATAATAACCTCTATACGCAATGCTGACATGAATGAAAAAAGAACAGTTCGAATACCATCTACTAATATCACTGAAAATATTGTTAAAATCCTTTTACGAGAAGGTTTTATTGAAAACGTGAGAAAACATCAGGAAAGCAATAATTTTTTTTTGGTTTTAACCCTACGACATAGAAGAAATAGGAAAGGACCATATAGAACTGTTTTAAATTTAAAACGGATCAGTCGGCCCGGCCTACGAATCTATTCTAACTATCAACGAATTCCGAGAATTTTAGGCGGAATGGGGATTGTAATTCTTTCTACTTCTCGAGGGATAATGACAGACCGAGAGGCTCGAATAGAAGGAATCGGCGGGGAAATTTTGTGTTATATATGGTAATCTTTCTGATAGCCAAATCATATGCGAAATTTTCATATTTGTGAAAAAAAAAGAGTAAAAGGTAGGTTTATAATATTATGCCTCTTTAATTAGTTGATGTTTCAAAGCCGTTTTACCTGGAATGCAAGAGAAAGAACAAAAACAGATTTGCGAAGGTTTAATTACTGAGCTACGTCCCAATGGTATGTATGTTTCGAGTTCGTTTAGATAACAAAAATCAATCCGATTCTAGGTTTTGCTTCGGGAAAGGTTCAACGTAATTTTATACATATACTCCCTATAAATTAACAAAATTATGGTAAGTTCTTATGATTCAACTAAAGGGAATATAATTTGAATATTATATTCAGTATATTCAAAAGTAAAGACTCAAATAATTGGGTGATTTTTTGATTTCAACATTCTTTCGTAGGGATACAATTCGAAGTTAAAAATTTTAAGAAATTTATTTTCTTCCAATTAAATTAAGTAGATTCAGAATTAAGAAAAGGAGTGACAAATATGAAAATAAGGGCCTCCGTTCGTAAAATTTGTGAAAAATGTCGATTGATCCGTAGGCGGGGACGAATTATAGTAATTTGTTCCAACCCGAGACATAAACAAAGACAAGGATAATTGTTTTAAATCAAAAAGGACTCCCGAAATCTAAAGGACCTGATATACAGATGTACAAAAAAATCAGTAAAAAAACCAGGATCCGTTTTGACATGAAATGGATATATCCATATATCTCTGACTTATATTTATGAGATGATAAAATATGGCAAAACCTATACCAAAAATTGGTTCACGTAGAAATAGACGTATTGGTTCACGTAAGAATGCGCGTAGAATCCCAAAGGGAGTTATTCATGTTCAAGCAAGTTTCAACAATACGATTGTGACTGTTACAGATGTACGAGGGCGAGTAATTTCTTGGTCCTCCGCCGGTAGTTGTGGATTCAAGGGTACAAGAAGAGGAACACCATTTGCCGCTCAAACCGCAGCGGGAAATGCTATTCGGACAGTGGTGGATCAAGGTATGCAACGAGCAGAAGTCATGATAAAGGGCCCCGGTCTCGGGAGAGATGCGGCATTAAGAGCTATTCGTAGAAGTGGTATACTATTAAGTTTCATACGGGATGTAACCCCTATGCCACATAATGGCTGTAGGCCCCCCAAAAAAAGACGTGTGTAACCATTGAAGAGATTTCAAGAGAAATAAATAATTCAATGATTTGATCAAATAATATTACTATGGTTCGAGAGAAAGTAACAGTATCTACTCGGACACTGCAGTGGAAGTGTGTTGAATCAAGAGCAGACAGTAAGCGTCTTTATTATGGACGCTTTATTCT